AAATTCGCATTCAGATACATAAGAATTATATGGGAACCGAAATAGTCTTTTATTTTCTTTTGAAAAAAAAAAAATAGAATTATTCGAAGTAATAAGACTATTCCAATTATGATATTCGTGAAGAAAGAATCGCAATAAATGTAAAGAAGGAACATCTTGGATCCAGCATTGAAGGATTTGAACCAAGATTTTCAGATGGATGGGATAAGGTATTAGTATATCTGACACATAATTTAAATGCGATAATTTGTCCTCCAAAAAGGGAAATATTGAATGAATAGATCGTAAATTCAAATTCTGAGATTTTGGTATTTTTTTTTCTTCGAGGGAAGATACTAATCGCAGCAAGAATGGAATTTCCACAATGACTGCAAAACCTTCCAATATCATCTGAGAATAAAAATGAAAATAAAAATAATTGTTGTGCCCAACGAATCGATTTTGGTTAGAATCATTAACCGAATAAATCAAATAATTCTGTTGATACATTCGAATAATTGAACGTTTCACAAGTACTGAACTAGATTTATTCTCATAACAAAAAATTTCCGTGGATTCGTAAAAAATCGAACCATTTAAACCACGATCATGAGCAAATGTGTAAATATACTCCTTAAAGAGAAGCGGATATAGAAAGTGTTGTTGCCGAGATCTATCTTTTTCTAAATATCCTTGTAATTCTTCCATTTACATTTCTACTTGAACCAGAGGCAGGACCCATTTCATTTTTTGGGTTATCAAATGATACATAGTGCAATATGGTCAGAACAGGGTATATATTATGTATATAATTACAGTAAGAAAAAAAAATATATATCCCGCAAACAAAGGAAACAGGGGAGTCCAATCAACAGATCTTTTTCCTCTCCTTTTCTATCCAATTGGTTTATGTTCATTATAATTACAAGAGGGTAAAAAATCCTTTATTTTTGCAACTCGATCGCTCTTTTGACTTTGGAATAAATTCTCTTTATCAGTATACTGTTTCTTCTACACATCCGTCTCCAATCCATAATAAAGAATAATTAGGATTCATTAAAAAAAAAAAGAAAGAAAATCAATGGTCCACTCACAGAAGAATCCACCCTTTCCCGCATCAGGCACTAATCTATCTTTAACGTCTAATTAGATCGGGTAATCATTCAAATTAAGAACAAAAGCTCGTTGCTTTTTATTTCACCAAAATTAGAGCCCTATGGCTCTATCCATTTATTCACTAGACCCAACTGTAAATGTGAATTTTTTTTTCACTTCCATTCCAAAAAGAAAAAAAAAATTTGTAACGATCCGGTAAGGATAAACTCAAAGTTCTACTTTAATTAAATAATAAATTAAATAATAAAAATAATAATAATATTTTATTACGACATGCTGTTTTTTCCATTCATTACCTTTGAGGATCAGTCGTGGTCTTATAGACTCTACCAATAGTCTGGACGAATCTGTTGCTTCATCCAAATGTGTAAAAGATCATAGTCGCACTTAAAAGCCGAGTACTCTACCGTTGAGTTAGCAACCCAAATAAAATAAATAGGATATGTAAATACGGTCAAAATAAAAAAATCAATTGAATTGCACTGCACGACCCCGTCAAAACATTGAACTAGAACAAATCGAAAAGAAAGATTTGTTGATCAATTAAAAACACCAAAATACCAAAATGGACAGGTCGGATTAACAACAACAGATTCCAAATAGAGGTAATTGTGACAAACCACCACTTTATTTATCAATTTTCTTTTCTTTTTCGTTAAGAAAATACATCTTGTATGCCAGTAAATCTGGCAGGGCAAACCCATCATTTGACTGAAGTGAAGGAAAGAAAAAACCAATATGGGGTGGAGATAAACGGATCTATTTATCTACGATCGAATTATATTTCTTCGATGCACCATTGTCAATATGAATCCAATGTTAAGAAAACAAATTTAAGTAAATCAAATAAGGACTTGTGTTGGATTGGCACAACATAAAAATAAATAATAAATTTGGATGAAAAAAAATACGAAAGAGGTAAAGTAAAGAAAAAAACTCGGGTTTATTCAATCAATAGAGGTACAATAAGCAAGATTAACCCCTTGTTTGTTGGGGGATTCCCGCAACAAACAAAACAAGAAAAAAAGTAAATTAAGTACGAATACAGCAAGAAAAAGGCAAATTGTGTGTAAATAATTACACAAAGATGGATACTAGTTACCCCCCCCCCATTTTTATTTATTAATTTTGTTTTTTTCCTTTAATTAACTCGAATCGAAGTTCTTTCTTGAAATAATTCTGCCTTCCTTAAAATATCACAAACTGTTCCCGTAGGTTGAGCACCTTTTTCAAGGAAATATAGAATAACAGGAACATTTAAATAAGTTTGATTCTTTATCGGATCATAAAAACCTACTTTTCTAAGATCTCTTCCTTCTCTTCGGGATCGAACATCAATTGCAACGATTCGGTAGATGGCTCATTGGAATAGATGTAAATAAACAATGCCCCCCCTAGAAACGTATGGGAGGTTTTCTCCTCATACGGCTCGAGAAAAAAGGATTCTAAATTTCTGTATATGTATATAATGGCAAATGGATCCATAAAATCATGAATTAGACTATGATTTGAGTCGTTTTTTTATTCTTCCTTACAGAAAAAAAGAAATCTCATTCGTACTCATAACTCAAGTTGGGTAATTCTGACAGTGACAGAGTTCGAAGGGAAACCCTTAGACATTTATTGAGCCGTCTCTAACCTCTTTTGTTTGTCTCATCTCGAATCTATTTTTATTCCTCATTCTGATTCAATTGTTGAGACAATTGAAAATAGTGTTTACTTGTTCCGGAATTCTTTATCTTTGCTTTTTGAAATCATTGGGTTTAGACATTACTTCGGTGATCCTTACTCCTTTCAAAAGAGCAGCAACATACCTTTTTGTTTTTTGTTATTTTTTTCTATACTATAGAAATAGAATATGAACGGTGGATTCCGTTGTGATACACTTTTGATCGAAATAGTTTTACCAATTCTGAAAAATTTTACTTTTTATTTTTCAAACTTCTTTGATTTTTCGATTTTTTTAACCTTTCGATTTATATATTGAGGATATACTTACAAAGTTGGTCTAACTTATTGATAGTTACTAACCCTAGATTCTTCCCCCTGATAAACGAATCAATCCTTTCTGCTCGAGCTCCATCATGTACTATTTTATTTACTTACAACCTAACACAAATTAGGTTCCTAACAGAGCAGAACAAACTATGTCGAGCCAAGAACATCTTCATTCCTATAGAAAATGGTGGATGTAAGAATCCACAGCCGATCATGTCCTTCAAGTCGCACGTTGCTTTCTACCACATCGTTTCAAACGAAGTTTTACCATAACATTCCTCTAATTTTATTTCAAACCGGTATGTAATTGATTCAATATGGAATCATGAATAGTCATTGGCTCAACCGGTGCGTGTATACCGGTATATAATAGTACATATTTTCTATCTATCTATCTATCTATGGATAGATAAGTATTTATCCGGGGAAGGCTCGGCAAGGATCCAATTTATTTAACTCTATATTCTATCATATGAATGAAACATATTTCTAAAAAAGACGAATAAATAAGTTTGCTTAAGACTTATTTACATCTTAAAAAGATTGTTCGGGACGATCAATCATGAAGGATCCATTTTTCTCGAACAAATAAACTATAAACCTCAAAAGAAGAACCTTTAATATTAATAGAATAGATTTGCAATCCCGGAACAAAATCGATTATTAATAAAACTCATTTATTTTATACAATACAGATTTTGTTTTACTTCAGGTTCAAGAATTTTTCTTTTCCATCAATTCCATAAAGTCAAGTAGATGCAATATACGAATTTCCCCCCAATCGCTACATTACATTGATTTACAATTATTCATTTGAACCGGATAAGATATAAGATGAACCAGATAAAATACAAAAAAATGGGGTCCAGATCAATTCGTTTTTACTATTTTTTTTCCCACACCAGCTTCAGAAGTTTTAAGACCAGTGATGAAATTAGTACCAAAAACTCCCTACTCTTTAGTCTCCACATAGACTGTGGAATTGGGATACCCCATTTATTTACTTTAGGCTTTTTACCCTTGGTAAGGGAATAAAGAGGCCTTTCTTTCATTCACATTTCGATTCAGAATGCTTCATGTGAGAATTGACATTTCATAGATATGGGACATAAAGTTTCCATAAGTAACTAACTTTAAAATGAATATTGAGTAGTACGAGCATATCCTGAATGTGAATGATAAACCCAGAATTTCTTTTTTGAATTAAAAAAAAAAATATTTATTTCCACCCACATTTGACACTTGATTACGTTTGTGAGAAACCAAATGAAAGAAAAAATATGATTCTAAGAATGATTCTTAGAATTCAGAACAAAAGATTGTTCTCGTTAACAATTTTATGTTTCATGTGGGATACAATGTGATCCCATCTTTCGTTTCTGATGGAAACGATCTGGGACGGAAGGATTCGAACCTCCGAGTAACGGGACCAAAACCCGCTGCCTTACCGCTTGGCCACGCCCCATTTCGAATTTCTATTCGACACTAATAAACATTAATATTGGTATTGGTATTGGTTATTCGTCAATCCCAACCCAATAAATACATTGGGGATATATTGTTGCTAGGATTCAACACATGTAGATATAGAATCAAAAAAATTCATTGATCATTACATGGAATTCAGTTAAGATATTGTATGAAAATTGAATTCCTTGTATTCTCATTTGAGAATGGAAGGAAGGATTTTTATTTGGGAGAGTTCGAAAAAAAGAAAGATTTTTTGACTTGTCTTTTTTTTCCCTTATAAAAAAAAACTCAATCAGAATAAAATTTTCTAATCTACAAGAACGAAATTTTGTTATGCTTAATATCTTTAGTTTAATCTGCATCTGTCTTAATTCTGTCTTTTATTCGAGTAGTTTTTTCTTCGCCAAATTGCCCGAAGCTTATGCCTTTTTAAATCCAATCGTAGATGTTATGCCTGTCATACCTGTACTTTTTTTTCTCTTAGCCTTTGTTTGGCAAGCTGCTGTAAGTTTTCGATGATTTAATACTCTGCTAAATTCATGATTTATTCGATAAATAAAAATTCGAAAAATTGATAAGACCAGATAAGTCTTACATTATGAACCCTCGATTCAAAAATAGAAATTCTTGCATATTGAATAACCGCGGCGATGAATTTTGATCAGCTTATTTCCTCGTTCTGACCTTACAGTGAGCAAAGGCTTTATTAGGTTGCCTACAATACCTAATTATTCATATGACAAGAAATTTTTGATAACGAAGGAATCCAAATCTTATTCCAAAAAAATTCGTGAAAATGACTTTCTTTTCAAAAAACACTTCATTTTTTTTGGGGTGTCATGTCAAAACAAAATAGTGTGTATGTGGTAAAAAATAAGTAATCTATTCCCTTTTTCAAAAAAAAAAAAAGATCTTGGAGATTGTGTAATGCTTACTCTCAAACTATTTGTTTATACAGTAGTGATATTCTTTATTTCTCTCTTCATCTTCGGATTTTTATCTAATGATCCAGGGCGTAATCCTGGACGTGAGGAATAAAAAAAAGATATTTTTAGTTTTTCCTGCTTTTTCTAAATTTTTTTTTTTCTTATGATTTTATCTATTCCTTTATCTATTCCATACATTTACCTATGATAAAATCAAGGGATCGAAATTCCTTCGAATTCGAAAGTCTCAAGTAATCAGAAGAAGCGGAGAGAGAGGGATTCGAACCCTCGGTACGAATAACTCGTACAACGGATTAGCAATCCGCCGCTTTAGTCCACTCAGCCATCTCTCCCCATCCCCATTTAAAAATGGAAAATTTTTTATGTGATGTGACACGTGAAGTAAAGATTGATAAAAACCCTCGTTTTACTTTTTTATTTATCTATTTTTTTTATATATTCTTTTATTTATATTCTATTAAATTATATTCTTTATTTTTTATAAATATATATATATATAATATTTATAANNTTTTTTATATATAAAAAATAATATATATATTTATAATTTATTTTATAATAAATAAAAAAAAGATATAAGATAAAGATATATAAAATAAAGATATATAAAATATTATAACAGTTATATAACATATATAAATAAACATTATAATATAATATAACTTATAAGTTATTTTATTTTAAACCTATAAAGATATATAAAAAGAAGAATAAAGTAATATATATCCATATATAGGATAAATATATATATATATATAAGAATAAATTTGATCAGGAATTCAATTTAGATAATGATTCGAAACGGATATCCCCAATAGAAAAATACCCTACTTCTTTTATTTTGTACGAAAGGTTTATTCCCCCGGCTTGGTTTAAGTACTGGCCGGGCCAGGCCAGTATTTCCATAGATAAAATGATTTAATAATGATTTGATATCAATCAAAAATACTTGTTGAAGTGTCATTTCTTATTATTAATACTTAATATTATATTAATACTTAATCTTAATATTATTACTTAATATTATTAATATTAAATTAATATATTTTTTTTATTTTCTTTTTATCAATTTATTACTTACTGGAAAAAGAAACTGGAATAAAAAATATATATATATATTATGTACATATATATGTACATATATTAAACAATAAAAAGTATTAAAATTAAAAATAAAAAAAAAAAAATATCAAATATTAAACACACATATTTATAAACGTAGTTATAATATGACTCATTTATTTGTTCAAGAGACAAGCTTTATTTGAACAATTGAGATCCAATTGACCCGAATTCTTAATTCATAAGTAAGATCTGGCAGTTGAAAGAGAAGTTGAAAAAAAAAGGAACCATGTATGCAGATTTCATCCTTTCTATGATCCAGCTTCAATGATTCTTTCAGACCGGGACTGTCAGTAATGACTTCGTATCAAACGAAAAGAAAAGTATAATATAACTATAACTTTTTTTTATGTTATTTAAGTAAGCTTTCTGCTCTTCGCCTATTTAAGTCCCCGGCGGGACGAAGCGTCAACGCTAAAATTTTCATGATTCTGATGCTATCTTGATTGCGCCTCACTCTTTTGTTCGACAAATGGCCCATTCATATACAATAATAAATATGTAGCGGGTATAGTTTAGTGGTAAAAGTGTGATTCGTTCTATCAAAAACTTTAAATAGTTAAAGGGTCTTTAAGTTTTTTTCATATTCCGATCAAAAACTTTATTTCTTAAAAAGGTTTAATCCTTTACCTCTCAATAGCATATTTGAGGAAGAATATACATTCTCACGATTTGTATCCAAAGGCCAATTAGAAATTGAATAAAAAAGATTGGATTATGGATATGGAGTCGCGAAGCATAATTTTTTTGAATTGGATTAACTCTTCCAATTGAATGAGTATGAGTAAAGGATCTATGGATGAAGATACAAAAGTTTATTTCCAATCGTAAATAGATCTTCAATTTTTTTTTGTAAAAGGGAAATTGA